CAACGATTTCTACGGAAGGTGGTAAGATTATATCTTGAGCGGTTATGTATCTAGGACCTTTGACGCAAATTGATGCGTCTCTAACTCCATAGAGATTACTTCTCAATACAATTTCTTTCAAATTTAGTAAAATTTCTTGTATGGATTCTTCAATACCTACTATTGTAGAATATTCGTGTGGCACGTTCCCAAATTTTGCGCGTGTGATACATGTTCCTTCTATTTCTCCAAGTAAAGCTCTTCGCAAGGCAATACCGACAGTATCCGCTTGACCTTTTCTAAGTGGAGACAGAATGAAACGACCATAATAAAGACGCTTACTATCTACTCTTGATTCAACACACTTCCACTGTAGTGTTTGGGTGGATCCTGTTACCTCCTCTCGAACCATAATAGATTAGTATTTATTTGATCATTGAATCGTTTATTTCTCTTGAAAGCGGTTTAATTCTTTTACAGACGTCTTTTTTTAGGAGGTCGACATCCATTATGCGGCATAGGTGTTACATCGCGTATACAACTTAACCGTACACCACTTTTAGCAATGGCTCGTAATGCGGCATCTCTTCCGCTACCAGCCCCTTTTACCATAACTTCTGCTCGTTGCAAACCCACTGTACGAATAGCATCTACTGCTGTTCTTTGACCGGCATAGGGTGATGCTTTTCTTGAGCTTTTGAATCCACAAGTACCTGCGGAGGACCAGAAAACCACCCGACCTTGTGGGTCTGTAACAGTTATAATGGTATTGTTGAAACTGGCTTGAACATGAATAACCCCTTTTGTTATTCTACGTGCACTCTTCCGTAAACTAAAACGGGCATTCCTACGCAAACCAATACGCACTTTCTTACGTGAACCTATTTTTGGTATAGCTTTTGTCATATTTTATTATCTCATAAATATGAGTTAGAAATAACAAAAAGAAAAAAAGATACAAAGATATCCGTTTCAGGGTTAAATATATCCTTTACTTTCATTTTTTGATTCGGAATTTGGACATTTCTGTGGGTACTTTTTTTTACTTTTTAGAAAGGAAAGCTCCTTTTTCGAAAGATTACCCCTGTCTTTGTTTATGCTTCGGATTGGAACAAATGACTCTAATTCGCCCATGCCTACGAATCAGTCGACATTTTGTACAAATTTTACGAACGGAAGCTCTTATTTTCATATTTAGGTATTCCTTTCTTAAACTATGAATCTACTCTTTGGGAAAAAATAAGCTTCTTCACTTAAATTTTGAACTTTGGAATTTATTATCCTAGAAAAACCTAATCCTTTGAATCTTTGGTATCCTTCAAATCTTCAGTATCCTTCGAGTCTTCGGTACGCTTCGAATCCTTATGGGGAAGTCTATAAATTATACGCCCCTTGCTTGAATCATAACGACTTACTTCAATTTTGACCCTATCCCCCATCAGTATTCGTATAGAACTAGACCGGATTTTTCCTGAAATATAGCCCAGGATGATGGTGTCATTCTCTAAGCGAACTCGGAACATTCCGTTGGGTAGGGCTTCCGTAACTAAACCTTCGAAAGTAACTTTTGCTTCTCTCGGGTTTTTTTTTTCTCTCCTATTTTTTTTTTCTGTCATATTTTTTCTCCTATTTTTCTATTTGCATTTTCAAAATAGGAAGTTCGAGATAGAATTCGGGTACTATAGGCGGGGCCATTACCATATATAACATAAGACTTCTCCCCCAATTCTGTTTAGTCGAGCTTCTCGATCTGTCATTATACCTTGAGAAGTAGAAAGAATAGCAATTCCCATTCCGCCCAAAACCTTAGGAATTCCTTGATAGTTAGCATAAATTCGTAAGCCAGGTCGGCTGATACGCCTTAAAAAGGTTCTAGTTCTATATATTCCCTTTCTAGTCCTTCTCTTTTGATGTCGCAAAGTTGAAACCAAGAAATATCTGTTACTTTCTTGATGTTTCCGAACACTTTCAATAAAGCCCTCTCGTAGAAGTATTTTAACAATGTTTTCGGTAATATTTGTAGATACTACTCGAACAGTTCCTTTTTTACTCATGTCTGCGTTTCTTATAGAGGTTAGTAAATCAGCAATAGTGTCCTTGCCCATAAGACTCTAATTCTAGGTTCCTCCTAATTTTTAGATAATCAACATGTTTTCCTTTTTGTTTTTATTTTGGATTTTAAAGCATATACGTAAAACACAATCCACTCAATTTTTTCTTTGATCTATATCTCATCTACTTTATTTATAATACTTCAGGAGCTAATGAAACTATTTTAGTAAAATTCAATTCTCTCAATTCCTCGGCAATCGCGCCAAAAACTCGAGTTCCTTTTGGATTTCCTTTTTGATCAATAATAACCGCTGCATTGTCATCATAGCGTATTATTATACCGTCTTCACATTTGAATTCTTTACATGTACGTACAATTACAGCTCGAATTACTTCGGATCTTTCTAGAGGCATTTGGGGCACTGCGTCTTTGATTACAGCAACAATAACATCACCAATACGAGCATATCGCTGATTACCAGCAGCTCCTATGACTCGAATACACATCAATTTTCGAGCTCCACTGTTATCCGCTACATTTAAAAGGGTCTGAGGTTGAATCATATTATTTGGATTTCAATTTGTTATTTCACTGCAAAGGAATGAAAGATATATCGTCTCTCCAGAAGGAAAACCTGGGGTTTTTTCTCTTTAATACTCCTTTTTTTGGGGGTTCTATATCTCTAATCTAAGAAATTGGCTTCGTATGGGCATTTTACTGGCAGCTATGGAGATAGCTGCTCTAGCTATAGTTTCAGATACCCCGCTCAGTTCATAAAGTATTCGACCTGGTTTAACAACGGCTACCCAATATTCGGGGGATCCCTTTCCTGAGCCCATACGTGTTTCTGTGGGTCTTAGTGTAACCGGTTTGTCGGGAAATATACGTACCCATAGTTTTCCACCACGACGTGCATATCGTGTCATTGCTCTTCGTCCTGCTTCTATCTGTCTCGCTGTAATCCAAGCGGGTTCAAGTACTTGAAGAGCATATCTACCAAAACAAATACGATTGCCTCGACAGGATTTTCCCTTCATTCTTCCTCTATGTTGTTTACGAAATCTAGTTCTTTTGGGGTTATAGTCGATGGTTCTTTTTTAGTTCCATCTCTACTGCAAAACTGGACATGAGAGTTTCTTCTCATCCAGCTCCTCGCGAATGAAATGAGAAAGCGTGCAAATTTCTCTAATTCCATAATATTCAAAAATATTACGGATAGATACACATCAATATATAATAGAATAGGTTTTTTTATTTTGCATTTCTTAAAATAGAAAAATATATAGTCAAGAAAGAAGATCTAGAATATATCCAAATTCTATATTTGTATATAATGTAATCTATCTTTTTTATAAGGAATATCCTTATTTTTACCCTTATTGAATCATAGTAAAGTATTCTAATCCAATAAAGATTTCGCGGGCGAATATTTACTCTTTCTTGTCTTATTTGTTAATTTATAACCTTATCAAATAAAGCAATTTTTTTGGTTTGTTCCGCCATCCCACCCAATGAAGTATTAGGATTCTTTTCAAGAAAATCAATCCTATGCAGTCATAGGTTTTGTCGTTCCCACAGCTTCTCCTTTAATGGTTAGGTTTGAATCCTGCAACGGAGCTTCCAAACTTTCCGAGTTAATTTTCTCAGTTTTATTAACCTGGGCTGCTCTTTATTATTGTTTTAAATTTTTATTTATTGTTTCACAAAATTACGATTTTAAATTCTCTCTTATTTTTATTATTTTATTATATTGATGCTTTATCACATTGCCTTTTATGATGTAATTCATAGACCATACACATTGGAATCTTATATCTTTTTTATTCTTCTTCCTTCTATCTATCATCCCTCCTTTTATCCACATCCCTTTAGTTTTGTTTCACAACCTAGAATCCGGTTTCTTTTTTAGAGAAAAAAATGCAGTTGCTACAACTATATGATAGATCTACTCATTTATGATAGATGTATTTATTCACATAGTGACTGTTTCTTTGTTAGGATCTCGACAATACGAAGCAATAGGTTGGTTATTAGTTAATTTTCTATAATTACTAAGTTTTTTCCATTTTTAGTAGGGTTCGCTCAATTTTTTTGTTTTTTTTTTTTGAATTTCCATTTTTTACCCTAAAGAAAAAACTAACGAGTCACACACTAAGCATAGCAATTATATTAAAAGATTTATCAATTTTCATTAAATCTTATAGAAAGAGGTATAATTTCTTCTTTTTTCTGGGATTTTTGGATCTTGTCTTTTTTATTCTATCACTGGCCAGAATGAGAAAACAAGGTTAGTTATTCTTCTTCTACGAATATCCAAATTTTTACACCTAATACTCCATAGATAGTTCGAATTGGATAGCAGCAATAATCAATTTTAGCGCGAATTGTTTGGAGGGGAAGTCTACCCTTTTTGATGCATTCGGCACGTGCAATTTCTTTCCCTCCTAGACGGCCTGCAATTTTTATTTTTACTCCCTTTATATCTGCTTTTTTAGTTAATTCAATGGCTTTTTTCATTGCCTTTCGGAATGAAACTCTATTTTTTAATTGGAAAGCTATATATTCTGCAAGAATGTTAGGTTGTCTATAAGGTTCTTTAACTTTTTCAATAGCAATATTAAGTCTCTGGTTTACAGAATTCACTTCCTTTTGGATATCCTTCTCTAATTCTTCGATTGCTCCTTTTTTCTTTAATAAATTGGGGAATCCAATATGGATTATAACGTGAATTGTATCGATTTCTTTTTGAATTTCTATATGTGTAATTACTTCGGAACTTGAGTCTGATTCTATTTTTCTATTCGAGCTTTTTTTCCTATTCTTTTGTATATAGTTCTTGATACAATTCCTTATTTTTTTATCTTCTTGTAGACCTTCAGAATAATTTTTGGGTTGTGCGAACCAAAAGGAATGGTGATTTTGGGTTGTACCAAGTCTGAAACCGAGTGGATTTATTTTTTGTCCCATATTTTTCTATTCTATTTTTTTTTTTTTTTTTTATTGGGAATCGAAATCTTAGGTTGATCTAAAAGTTATTTAGATTTCTTTACTATATTTAGTACAATTGTTATATGACACATGGTTTTTTTTATAGGATAACCACGTCCTCGAGCCCGAGGTCTGAATTTTTTCATAATAGTACTCCTATTCACTTCGGCTTTTGTTATGAATAAATTAGCTTTGTCGAAATCCCTATAGTGAGTAGCATTTGCTGCTGCCGAATAAACCAACTTTAAGATGGGATAAGATGCTCGATAAGGCATGAGGTTCAGTATCATAATGGTTTCCTCATAGTAACGCCAGCGAATCTCATCAAGAACTCTTTGTGCTTTAAAAACAGACATATGTATGCGTTTTTGTGCTTTGAAAACCCGTTCGAACTTAAGTAGACGATCAGTTGGAACTTTTCTTGCGAGTTTCCGTAGCCCGTTCTTCTTCTTCTTTATCCTAGGGATATACTTTACCAATTTGAAACTTGTCATAAATAAGGTTATTCCCCGCCTACCTTTACTTTATTTGAATCCTATAAATTTTGTTTATTCTGAATCTTTCTATTCTGAATTCAGTTAACGACGAGATTTAGTATCCTTTCTTGCACTTTCATAACTCGTGAAATGCCGAGTAGGCACGAATTCCCCCAATTTGCGACCTACCATAGGATTTGTTATATAAATAGGTATATGTTCCTTTCCATTATGAATCGCGATTGTATGGCCAACCATTGCGGGTAGAATGCTAGATGCCCGGGACCACGTTACTATGGTTTCTTTCTCCTCCTTCATATTGACCTTTTCGATTTTTGTCAATAAATGACGAGCTACAAAAGGATTCGTTTTTTTTCGTGTCACAGCTGATTACTCCTTTTTTCATTTTAAAGAGTGGCATCCTATGTCCACTATCTCGATCGAGGTATGGAGGTCAGAATAAATAGAATAATGATGAGTGGAAAAAAGAGAAAATCCTTTAGCTGGATAAGGGGCGGATGTAGCCAAGTGGATCAAGGCAGTGGATTGTGAATCCACCATGCGCGGGTTCAATTCCCGTCGTTCGCCCATCGCATTATTGCAATGCAATTTTCCATATTCCTAGTTACGTATTTACTTACGGCGACGAAGAATAAAACTATCACTATATTTTTTCCTTTTCCTAGTTCTTCTTCCAAGCGCAGGATAACCCCAAGGGGTTGTGGGTTTTTTTCTACCAATGGGGGCTTTCCCTTCACCGCCACCATGGGGGTGGTCCACAGGGTTCATAACTACCCCTCTTACTACGGGGCGTTTACCTAGCCAACACTTAGATCCGGCTCTACCCAAACTTTTTTGGTTCACCCCAACATTACCCACTTGTCCGACTGTTGCTAAGCAGTTTTGGGATACCAAACGGACCTCCCCAGATGGTAATCTTAAAGTGGCCAATTTACCCTCTTTTGCAATCAGTTTCGCTACAGCACCTGCTGCTCTAGCTAATTGCCCACCCCTTCCACGTGTGATTTCTATGTTATGTATGGCCGTGCCTAAGGGCATATCGGTTGAAGTAGATTCTTCTTTTTTCTCAAAAAACCCCTTCCCAAACTGTACAAGCTTCTTCCAAAGCATACGGCTTTCTAGATGTATATGACGATCTCTAGACAGATGGATCTTATATGAATCGTATGATGAAGTACCACATGAGTGGATATATAGAAAAGGAATCCAAATCTGCCGAATCGCTCATGTTATGATCTTCTACATCCTAGGTCTCCGCGTTCCGTCATCTGGCTTATGTTCTTCATGTAGCATTCAGATCGAATGACTCTATGAAATTACGTCGATACTTCCACATATTATGGGTAACGTAGGAGACATCCCTATTTTCACCCGGGGGTCTTAATTACCACTGCTTAGCTTTCAATTCGCCTCTGACCATCAAATTAAATGTGAATAACCCGTCCTCCTCTCTTTGAAACAAGGGGCGCTTCCGGTTCTGTGCGTGCTTCAAACAATTTTGTCTTCTCCATATTACCATATCTCTAGAGTCAATAATTTTCTATGAGGAACTACTGAACTCAATCACTTGCTGCCGTTACTCAACAGTTTTCTGTTGAGGTCTATCCCGTAGAGGTAGTCAAATTGGATCAGTGATCGATTTCTAGGTTTCGTCGTAAACCTAATTGGTTACTTCCAATTACGTAAATCAATAGTTCAAACCGCACTCAAAGGTAGGGCATTTCCCATTGATATAGGAACTTTTGTACCAGAAACAATAGTATCTCCAATTATAGCCCCTCTGGGGTGTAAAATATATCTCTTCTCACCATCCCCATAGTGTATGAGACAAATGTATGCATTTCGATTAGGGTCGTATTCTATGGTTACGATTCTACCAGATATGTCTTTTTGATTCCGTCGAAAATCGATTTTACGGTATAGGCGCTTATGACCTCCCCCTCTATGCCTTGCGGTAATGATTCCTCTGGCATTACGACCTTTACCACAACGGTGCCGTCCATGGATCAATTTATTTCGTGGATTGGATTTCACTTGCCTGTCTACGGTTCCCTTGCGTGTGCTCGGGATAGGTGTTTTGTATAAATGTTTCGCCGTATTATTAAGTATTCTCCTTTAGTTCTTTTCTCTATCTAGAAGTGGAATAGAATAACCCGGTTGAAGGGTAATGATCATACGTCTGTAATGCATTGTATGTCCCAGAATAGGTCCCATTCTTCTACCCTTTCCGGGTAGTCGATGGCTATTCACAGCTACTACCTTAACACCAAAGAAGAGCTCGACCCAATGCTTTATTTCTGTCTTAGTGAATCCCGATTCGACATTAAAAGTATATTGATTCTTTCCCAATAAACGAAGACTCTTTTCTGTAAATACTGCGTATTTGATTCCATCCATAAATCGACTTTCCCTCCTATGCTCTGAGTTCCAGTATCGATAAGAATTCGAGTTCTTATTGTTCTTATGTTATGGTATGAATATACCATACCAATTCGTTATGTATGGATGATGGATGAGATTCCATGGATAGAGAGAGAGAGCCAGTTCCAATAGACTTATGGAACGTTCCCGTTCGCGTGCATCCAGCAGGAATTGAACCCGCAAATTTACCAATTATGAGTTGGGCGCTTTAACCATTCAGCCATGGATGCTTAACAGGGATCATCGTACATCGTAAATAACCAATTTTCATATAGAAAGACATATCATAGAAAAATGAAATCAAAATATTCGGAGATGGCAAATATTCGGAGATGACTATGAAAACACCTCTCTGGATCCTCGAATTGAAAGAGAGATTGAGAGGGATCAAGAATCCTAATTCTCGCTATTTGGAATGGATCCAATTCTATTGAGTCTGACTCATAGTGATCATTTCTCTTTAGCAAAGAAGGACCTTGGTTATCAAAGGATTGAACAACCGGGATCCATTTACTTATGATACCTACTTGACATTGCTAACAAGGATCTAATGAATTATGAGTTTAATAGATCCTCTTTAGCAGAAAGACGTATATTCCTTGCTCATTATCAGACAATCACTTATTCCCAAACCTCGTGTGGGGCTAATCGTTTTCATTTACCATCTCATGGAAAACCCTTTTCGTTCCGCTTAGCCCTATCGGGTATTTTAGTGATAGGTTCTATAGGAACTGGACGATCCTATTTGGTCAAATACCTAACGAAAAATTCCTATTTTCCTTTCATTAAGGTACGAGGGCTTCTTATTCCACAAGAACGAAAGCACCTTTTCATTCTTTCATATACTAGGGGTTTTTACTTGGAAAAGACAATGTTCCATACTAAAGGATTCGGGTCCATAACCACGGGTTCCAGTGCATTAGATCTTGTAGCACTTAGCAACGGGGCCCTATCCATTAGTATTCCACATAAGAAATCCATTATAGAAACTAATACAATTAGATTAGCTCTTCATAGACAAACTTGGGCGAGCCAAGATAAGACCGGCTCGGGATCATGGGACCCTTTTCTATCAGATAGGAGGGGATCTTGTACAAAATAGACTTCTAAGTAATAACCCCATAGATCCTATATCTATCTATATAAAGAGGCAATCGAATCGTGTCAGGAAGCGGGTTTTTCTTTGGCCAAACGGTACTTCGAACTTGGAACGAGCATGAGGAGATTAACGAGACTTCTTTCTCTTTTGAGTTTTTCTGGCGGACCGGTCGCGCAAGATCTTTGGTCTTCCCCCGGAACCGATGAAAAAGTGGGTCGCTTCTTATGGACTCGCTCAGAATGATTCTTCTCTATCTATAGTTCATGGCCTATTAGAAGTAGAAGGTGCTCTGGTGCAATCCTTACCGACAGAAAAAGATTGCAGTCGGGTTGATAATAATCGAGTGCCATTACTTTGTCGGTCCGAACCAAGGAATCCGTTAGAAATGTTTTGAAATGGATATTGTTCTCTCTTTGATCAGGGATTGCTATATGAAATGGGTAAGTCACCAATCCCTTTGACAAATCGGGTGTCATATTAGATATCATATTCTATATATAGAAATATCGTAGAATAGACATATAGAATTTTTGGTTGGGAAATTCGAATGAATCATTGAGTGAAAAAGGAGCAAAGAATGACAAAAGACGAGACTCTACTAGTCTTCACTCTTGTGGTTTCCTCGGTTTCTGTTTTCTTATTCGGGATCTTGCTTTTCATGGTTCTCATCTCTGCAACTCGCGATTTTCGCGAGAGAACCAAATCCAAGTTGGTGAAGATCATGATTTAGGCTAGCATAGTAGTTATTACCTTTGCAATTGCGGTTCGAATCTATCCGATCTTTATCTTTTTGCTCAAAGAACGAATAAAACCCCTTGTCGAAGCCCTTTATGATAAGCTTCCCTGGATCTGGGAAGTTTCTCTTTCACGGTATTGGGATCGTTTGATCGATTTCCTTGATCGCTACTTATGGGCGTGCGCTCAAAGGATACAAACAGGGATTCGCAAACAAAAAGGGAATTC